TTGATTTCGTTTACAAATTGAGAGGAAGTTAAGATATGGAAATATCCATTTGATGATTTATCTTGATCGAATATCAAGACCGAAAGAAAACACTCCAAAACGAAGCCTAGTAATTCGATTCGACGAAAAAATGAAAAACACAAGTTCTTAACAATGGCTATTCGAATATGGAATACGATGCAATAGATCCTCTTTTCTTTCACCATAATGGAGGACTTTCTGGGATTCTTGATTTCATTTCGATTTTTTCTTCTTCCTTTATCCACCCCTCTCGCATAGGTTTAGCCTTTGAATCAATATTCTCCCATTCCAATTTCTTCCCAATACCTCCATCCCGAATTGCATTCAAAATTGACGGGTTAGTGTGAGCTTATCCATGCGGTTCTGCACTCTTCCAATAGGAATTAACTTGTTTCTGACCTGGCTTTCGTGCTTTGATGAGTCGTCCGAGATCCTTTCAATGACCTATGTTGTGTTCTCCCGATGATCCGATCGATTGCGTAACGCCCGGCATAGCCGGGCAAAGTATACAAAACTTGTCTAGTTAATGAGTATTCGTTCTACTATGACTTTGTCGGGTGTATTCAAACGCCCTACACACGTCTCTTTTTAGGAGCTCGACAGCCATTATGTGGGAAAGGTGTTACATCACGTATGCATTTGACTTTCAAACGACTACGAAGAACGGTTCTTAATGCTGCATCTCTTCCGGGACCGGCACCTTTCATCCTAAGTTGTGCTTCGATCATATTTTGTTTCACTAACATATAAATAGCATTTCTCGTTGCGATTTGAGCAGGATAGGGTGTTCCTCTTTTTGGGCCTTTAGTATTAGCGGAGTCCCAAGAAACCAAAGAAATAGGAAAAATCTCTTCTTTTTTGAATATTTGTTTCAGATTTTCTCTCTCTATCTAAACAAATATTCATATTCAAAGGAACACATAAAGAAAGAACAGAGTTTCAAAGATTTCAAATTAAGAAGTTCTTATTGAGAACTTCTTAATTTGGAATCTTTTTTTTTTCATAGGATATACTGAAGCATATTCAATATCAAGAGGAATATGTTGAAATATTGTTCTGCACCACTACCTGGAACTTGAGCCCAATCATCTATCTATCACCTACAACGGTCTTAAGCATATTCAATATAGAAAGAAGTATTTCGATATATTCGAATTTACCAATACCTGCCAAACCATCCATCTCTAATCTATGACAAAGATTCGCGATTGTTTTTATATTCAAGTTGATTAAAGAAAGATAGGTTGAGCGGGATAGATTTAATCGGTCAATAGGAGATAAAATCCAATCCAGGTCCATGAAATTCTCATACTTATTTCCGAGTGCTTTTATTATGATTTGCAATATTTCATTTTTGATTTCGCTTAAATTCTCGTTATACTGTAATTCAGCCGTTTCATTAGGCAAGAGGAAATGCAAGATGAAACGGGATAGAGTTTCTTTTTTTTCCATGCTTTTAGCGCTATCTATACAAATATGAAATAATTTCATTAATTTTTGAGAAGCTTCATAAAGTGCTTCTACAGGTGTTATGCTTCCGTTTGTCGATATTTCAAAAAGAAGCATTTCTTCTTCTTTACCTTGCAGCATATAATCATGAATGGAAAAATGAACATTTTCAACGGGCATAAAGACAGTATCTATGGAATACGCTCCATCTATGGGATTATTCTCCTCTTCGATACAACGAGATCCTCGACCTCTCTCGATTTCTAAATCCATAGAGAAATCGACTGCTTCCGTTAGATTAGCTATATATTTTGTTCTATCCACGATTGTCACGGAAGACGGTAGACTGATATCATTAGCAGTGACGCGCCCGGGACCGCTGACGCGAATTGATGCTTTTCCGTTATTTTGGCTATGACTTCTAAGTACAATTTTTTTGAGATTTTCTAAGATATCAAATAAGCATTCATCAATTCCGAATATTGGACTATATTTATGCGGCACGACAATGTTATGAAATATTGCTTTTGTAAAAAACACTCCCTCTAGGTCCGCAAGTAAAACTCTTCGTAATGCGGTAGCGATCATTTGACCGTCACCTTTGGTAACTGGCGAAAGTATAAAACGTCCAACAATTTTAGTAGGATATTTCTCATTGGAATCAAGGAGTCTCCATACTGCTCGTTTAGTCACTCGTTTAGTCATAGGCATGATTTTTGTATAATAAAATAATTTTGTGCTTTTGTTGATATTTATTTAATAGGATTCCAAATGGGATTCCTAGTTACATTACTTATAGCTTCCTTACTATATAGACCAAGGATTCTCGTCTTTCATAATTTTTTTTTGCTTCTTTTCTTTATGTTAGATGGGGAATTAGTAATTGCTTAAGATCTTCATTCTGATGAAATTATCATGAAATCGAAGATCTTCTGAACTATCCATTTTTATAGGAATATATCATATCGTTTTTCTTTTTATATGAATCTACGAAATAATCTAGATATTAATAAAGGTTCATAATTCTGAACCACGATCGATTGGGATGGAAATGGAATATGGCATCCCATATTCCATCCCAATCTAAGACAATTGCAATTCGGCTTTCCACTGGAAGAAAATGACTCCTTCTTTGTTACTGCTGATTTAAAAAATTTCCCGACTTATCTTTCGCTGGATCCAAATCTTCTTCCTAATCATCCTCTTCCTTTGTGACTGCTTTTTCTACCCCTTCCTTTTTTGGTGGGGGTAGGGAAATATAATCGATAATCCCATAAGCTTGAGCTTCTTTCGCAGACATAAACGTATCTCGATCCAGATCTCTTTGGATAACGGTTAAGGGTTTTTTAGTATTTTTTGCATAAATATCTGCAATTGTGTTGCGTAGGTCTAACATAAGTTCCTCTTCGAATGGTAATAGACCGGGACGTTCATAAAAACGAGAACGAATCCTGGGTTGGTGAATCATAACCCTAGCGTGACGGAAAGCTACGCGTTTCCCAGCTGCTCCTCCCGTCAGAACTAAAGATGCTGCCGATGCCGCTAATCCCATCACTAATGTACAAACATCCGGGTTTATCGCGTTCATAGTATCATAAATAGCGATTGCTTCGTATGCCCCTCCACCAGGAGATTTTATATATAAATAAATAGAGTCATACTCGTCGTCATACTCGAGAAAAAACAATAGCTTAATAAGCTTACTCGTAGCAATAGGATCGATCACCCCAAATAAAAGAAGCATTCTATCGTAAAAAACGAATTCTTCAATCTCAATCCAACTCATGTGCTCATCTCCGGCAAAAGTAAAACGTACTTTTGGAATTCCTAAACTCATATCATTTTTTTTTTTTTTTTTTCAGGACGTGGTTTAGATTAATCTTCACCCTATGTCGTCCTTTCCATCTACGGTCAATAAATAACAAAGCGGATTATTCCCATATATCAAATATCAATTCCAATGGCTTTTGCTGCTCTAACCTTCCCAACCACGATTTTTGCTTTTGTCTTCTTTTCATCTGGAAATCCATAAGTCTAAGCATATTGAAGACAATCAAAAAAACAATGGGTTCCATGGTTATCTTTCAAACGATGAGGTTCTCTCTATACACCGATAGTAGGTAGTTCTCTCTTGGCAAAGGGAAAATGGACAGTTTTTTCTCCGTTTTTGTCAAACGAGAACTTTCCATTATGTGGAATGTTCATATTTGTTTACGCCTTTTCTTTTTATATGAATCTACGAAATAATCTAGATATTAATAAAGGTTCATAATTCTGAACCACGATCGATTGGGATGGAAATGGAATATGGCATCCCATATTCCATCCCAATCCAAGACAATTGTAATTCGGCTTTCCACTGGAAGAAAATGACTTCTTCTTTGTTACTGCTGATTTTAAAAATTTCCCGACTTATATTTCGCTGGATCAAAATCCCCTTGCTTACGTTCCTCTTCCTCTGGTGCTCGTTTGATGCCGCCGGGTAGTGTCACATGATCAATGATACCATAAGCTTGGGCTTCTGTTGCAGACATATACTTCTCTCTTTCTAGATCCTTTTGTATAACGCTTAAGGGTTTGTCGGTATTTTTGGCATAGATACTTGCAATTGTATTTCGAAGTTCCAGCATTCGTTCTGCTTCCGATGCTAGTATATGCGGGGACCCAGAAAAAGGACCAGCCACAGGTTGATGAATCATAATCCTAGCGTTAGGGAGTGCTACCCGGCTGCCCATTGTTCCTCCCGATAGAATTAAAGATGCTGACGATGCCGCTAATCCCGTCACTATTGTATAAACATTAGCTACTACCGTATTCATAGTATCATAAATCGTTATTGCTGATCTTGCTTCTCCACCGGGAGAGTTTATATACATGACAATATCATCATTGTCTGCATTCAAAAAGAACATGACAGCAAAAATGCGATTGGCCGTGCTCTTCTTAATGATTCCAGATAAAAAAATCACTCTGTCCATCAAAAGTCGATCCTGAACGCTAACCCAAAGGGTCTTCTTCACGAGGTCTAGGTCCTCGTCTCTCTCTATAGAATTTACAGGTACTCGGGGTTTTGGTATCCGAAATTTGGGCATTTTTGGAATTTTTGGAATTTTTAAACCCATATCATTTTTTTTTTTTTTTTTTTTTTCAGGACGTGGTTTAGATTAATCTTCACCCTATGTCGTCCTTTCCATCTACGGTCAATAAATAACAAAGCGGATTATTCCCATATATCAAATATCAATTCCAATGGCTTTTGCTGCTCTAACCTTCCCAACCACGATTTTTGCTTTTGTCTTCTTTTCATCTGGAAATCCATAAGTCTAAGCATATTGAAGACAATCAAAAAAACAGTGGGTTCCATCGTTTCCATGGTTATCTTTCAAACGGTGAGGTTCTCTCTATACACCGGAGCGCCTTCTTTCATTTAAGAAAAAAGTATTGTGAACTTGTATAGTTCATATTCTTTGGCTCGACTTATCAATGAGAAAGTCATAGCTCCTTTCACACTCAGAGTTATCTATGCAGTGACGGCATTTCATTATGAGAGTTAGCTAGGTAGCGGACCCTATTAGCCCGTTCTTTCACAAAAAAAGGAGCATACACGTTTTGCTTCTTATCATGCTATTTCCTCCGCTTAATAGATAGCCTTTTGCTATCAATGGGGAATTGCTTCTGAATTGGAAATCGAAGATGATTGGATTTGCACCAATAGAAACCATCCATTTCATATACTATAATAAGTATTTGATCAAACTCTCGGATACTATTCTATCCACTTTTCGAGACTATCCGATTTATCGGGGCTAGTCGTTGAGACTGAAAAAAGAGTTCCAAGTCATGATCGGAACGAGTCACACATACACCCTAGTACATATTCCTCGACGCTGAGGACATCCTTTAAGAGCGGGAGATTTCTTTCTATTTCTTTTTGGCTGTCTTAGGTTTCTAATAATTTGTTCAATAGTTGGCATACCGGATTTCGAATAAAAAAGGCTTTGGTTGAGATTAATCAGAACCGGTTCGAACGGATTGGGAACCACGCACCATTGGGATATGGCATCCCATATTCCCAATCCAATTCTTTGTGACTCCTGATTTTCAAAAATTCCCCGACTTATATTTCTTTGGATCAAAATCCCCTTCCTGATCATCCTCTTCCTCTGTTTCTCCCTTTACTGCTTTTTTTGATATAAAATCAATGATCCCATAAGCTTTGGCTTTTGTCGCAGACATTACTTCCTCTCTTTCCAGAAGCTCCTTTATAACACTTAAGGGCTTTCCGGTATGTCTGGCAAAAATAGTTGCAACTGTGTCGTGACGCCGCAACATCGGGTCTTCTCTCAATTCCAATATATGTGAGGGTCCAGAAAAATGATCAGCCACAAGCTGTTGAATCATAAGCCTAGCGTGAGGGAGTGCTCCACGTTTACCATCTGCTCCTCCAGTCAGAATTAAAGATGGTGCCAATTTCCCGAATCCCAGGAGTAATGTACAAACATCAGGTCCTAGTGTGGTTATAGTATCATATAAACCGATTGCTTGCCGTGTCCCTCCGTCGGAAGAGTTTATGTAAAGATAAATATCTGAGTAGTCCTCTCGAAGAGCGTATAGTAAAGACTGCATTCGAATGAGTGTGCCGGTGTCAATGTCTTCAGATAAAAACAATACTCTATCGTAAAAAAGGTCTCTGTAAAGATCAAGCCAAACGGTTCCCATGTATCCATCCTCGTCTCGAACCCTATAAGCTATCTTTGGAATTTTTAAACCCATATCATTTTTTTTTTTTTTTTTTTTTTCAGGACGTGGTTTAGATTAATCTTCACCCTATGTCGTCCTTTCCATCTACGGTCAATAAATAACAAAGCGGATTATTCCCATATATCAAATATCAATTCCAATGGCTTTTGCTGCTCTAACCTTCCCAACCACGATTTTTGCTTTTGTCTTCTTTTCATCTGGAAATCCATAAGTCTAAGCATATTGAAGACAATCAAAAAAACAGTGGGTTCCATCGTTTCCATGGTTATCTTTCAAACGGTGAGGTTCTCTCTATACACCGGAGCGCCTTCTTTCATTTAAGAAAAAAGTATTGTGAACTTGTATAGTTCATATTCTTTGGCTCGACTTATCAATGAGAAAGTCATAGCTCCTTTCACACTCAGAGTTATCTATGCAGTGACGGCATTTCATTATGAGAGTTAGCTAGGTAGCGGACCCTATTAGCCCGTTCTTTCACAAAAAAAGGAGCATACACGTTTTGCTTCTTATCATGCTATTTCCTCCGCTTAATAGATAGCCTTTTGCTATCAATGGGGAATTGCTTCTGAATTGGAAATCGAAGATGATTGGATTTGCACCAATAGAAACCATCCATTTCATATACTATAATAAGTATTTGATCAAACTCTCGGATACTATTCTATCCACTTTTCGAGACTATCCGATTTATCGGGGCTAGTCGTTGAGACTGAAAAAAGAGTTCCAAGTCATGATCGGAACGAGTCACACATACACCCTAGTACATATTCCTCGACGCTGAGGACATCCTTTAAGAGCGGGAGATTTCTTTCTATTTCTTTTTGGCTGTCTTAGGTTTCTAATAATTTGTTCAATAGTTGGCATACCGGATTTCGAATAAAAAAGGCTTTGGTTGAGATTAATCAGAACCGGTTCGAACGGATTGGGAACCACGCACCATTGGGATATGGCATCCCATATTCCCAATCCAATTCCAGAAAATTGCAATTCGACTTTTCGCGTGCTTTGTATAAAACGACTCGTTCTTTGTGACTTCTGATTTTCCAAATTCCTGCAATATGTTTTATTTCATGTTATCATCTAAGAATTGTAAGAAACGACGAATCCCAGCCAAATACTGTTCTCTATATTTTTCTATATCTTTGACAATATCTCTTTCCGATTTGTCCTCCCCCTGATCTCTTTTGATGGTTCCGTATATAAACTCATAGAGTATTGCTCTTTTGTTCAAAGTGAGGTCAGGCGTAGCGCCTTCCTGGATCTCTTTCAACATCGATTTCAAGATAATCTGTAGTTCATGATACGTAAAAAAAGCGAATTCATTTCCATTGGCCGGTACTCGACCGTTGCCATCTTGCGGAATTCCACGGTTCCCGCTCCCCCGGGCTGAACCGTTGCCGTTCCCGGGGATACCGTCGTTCCTATCTTTCATAATTTTTTTTTGCTTCTTTTCTTTATGTTAGATGGAGAATTAGTAATTGCTTAAGATTTTCATTCTGATGAAATTATCATGAAATCGAAGATCTTCTGAACTATCCATTTTTATAGGAATATATCATATCATTTTTCTTTTTATATGATGATCTAGAAATGCAAATGAAAGCTGAACTCAAAGATAAGCAAAATCGATTCAAACAGAATGAATTGGATATATATACAACATGTCTTTGTTTTGTATATATGATATCTTCGATTTTCGAATCAAAACGGGGTTTGAATCTGAACCTGTTGTAACAGATTGGGAACCGCGCACCGTTGGGATATGGCATCTCATATTCCCAATCCAATTCCAGAAAATTGCAATTCGACTTTTCGCGTGCTTTTAAGAATTGTAAGAAACGACGAATCCCAGCCACGTAAAAGGATTCAAAAAACAAATGAATTGGATAATGGATTTGACGTACTGTTGTTTATATTTCTGAACGTCAGCGAAAATGTCATCATTGGGCTTTTCATTTCCCTCCCTCGTGATGGTTTGGTATAAAAAGAGATAAATGTATTTTTTCTTGTTCAGAGGAATATCAGGCGTCCCCTGTCCTTTGAATTCCGTTTGGAAGGGTTCTAAGATAGTAGGTAGTTCTCTCTTGATAAAGGTAAAATTGACACTTTTTTCTCCATTTTTCTCATTTTTATTCATAAGGGTGCTTCTGCTCTCCATTATTACTATGTAAATTGTCACTAAATCGAAATTATTACTCAATTATGACCATGTACAATATCAAAGATGATTGGATTTGTACCAACAGAAACCATCCATTTTATTTCTATATGACGAAAGAGACTAATCTTGAATCATTATGTGATTCTCTTTCGTCATAATTGATTTCTGTTTCTCTTCCCTTTCATTCACTCCAAGTTATTTGAATAATTTGGTCTTCCTTCTATTCTAACAGAAATTCATTGTCTTATATAAGATAATAATTCACTAGAATTTGAATCAAAACATTCATGGTTGTCGAGGTTTTTAGAATCTAAGAATCAATTCTGCATCTATTTTCGAACCGAATTTGATACAAGAAGATCATATTCATGGAATATGATTCACTTGAAAGATGCCTTGATGGTGAAATGGTAGACACGCGAGACTCAAAATATCGTCCGAAAGAGCATGGGGCTTCGAGTCCTCTTCAGGGCATGATATTGAGAATGCTCATGCAATGAATGAGCATTCTCAATAACTGATTTCAGATCTCCACAAAAATCCTTGCATTCTCAATATAGAACTGGAACTATTTCTTCTTCTGGTTCCGGAAGAAGAAATAGTTCGAATATTGGCTTATTTCTGAGAAATTGTGTCCATTGCGACTAGACATTGATAAAATCGCTTGGTTTGATCGGATGCTAACCGATTTTCCTCTTTTAGGCCAATTGTATACCCAAAGACGATTGCAATCTTCTCAAAGATCAAGATAATGATCCGCTGCATTTCTCGAATTTCTTGACTTGAGAGGTCTGGGCCACCCGCAGATTTTCTTCTGCTTTGCGGATCTTCCTCTTATGCTATGAAATCTATGGGAGCATTTCTTCATGATCAGAAGGGAGAGAGGACCAAATTTACCATGCGCGACCCGGGTATCTAGGGCTATAACTCACTGGGAGAGTGTCACCTTGACGGGGTGAAAGTCATCAGTTCCAGCCTGATTATCCCTAAACCTACTGGGAGTTTTTCTATTTTTTTATTTGGACTCACCCCCCGTCGTGATCGAACGAGAATGGAGAAGAGGCTTCTGGCGTATTCCTGATAGGGTCGGGATTTCTATAATAGTCTTATTGACATAATTAATGAAAACCGTGTTCTTCACTAGAATTGGATAAGGAAGAATAAATCAAAGAACGAAAAGACCGAATTGCAATACTACAAAAGAAAAGCCAATTCGTAATCAAATTGACCAAAATGCAAAAGATCCTTCTTATCACCCTTTTTTGCGAGAATCGAGAAGAGGCTCGTGGGGTATTTCTCATAGGGTAGAATCAAATATATACTTCCTTATATCTTTCCTAGAACTCATTCTAGTAAAGATGTCAGGAGGGCATGAGACGAGTTCTAGATTACAATACAAAGAAATACAAAGAAAAGCCAATTCGTAATCAAATTAACCAAAATGCAAAAGATACTTCTTAATCACCCTTTTTTGCGAGAATGGAGAAGAGGCTCGTGGGGTATTTATCATAGGGTAGAATCAAATATATTGACATAGTTGGTGATCTTAATAAGAGGAGTAAAATCCCTCCTTATATCTTTCCTAGAACTGAAGGACGTGAGACGGGG